AAACGTGGTCAGACTTCGTTAGATGATTGATTGTACAAATCAAATAGTTTAAAAGAATGCTATCTTGATTCGATCACGAATTCTATAATATATTTTTTTCAGTATGGATAAAAGATTATCCTATGTTATACTATTCAATTTGCGACGGCGAATTGATATGAGAGTTCATATATTGTTATTCATGATATTAATCCTATTCAATATCATCAAAATGGAATAAATATATTCCATATAAATTTACAGGTGACATGACATTTTGATCATCTCTAGGGGATTAAATCCCGAGTTATTGCGAACTAAAAAACGATGAAATTATGGAAGTAAATATTCTTGCATTTATTGCTACTGCGCTCTTCATTCTAGTTCCTACTGCTTTTCTACTTATCATTTATGTAAAAACGGTCAGCCAAAATGATTAGTTTGACTGAAAATTGACTTCTTCGCTCTTTATCGCAGGCTAAAATCATCAGTATTTGATTTGATTTGGTAGTAGTATGGTAGAAAGAAAATTTTCTTTCTACCATACTATATTTTACAATTTTTTAGTTATTATTATATATTAGTATTATATTTATAGTTTTTTTGTCGTGTATAAAAAAGTTGTACTATACTACAGATTTTAAATTTTTAATATTGACTAATCTATATTGTATCTTAATTCTATTATTTTGCTACATCTATTTGATCGATTTGTATTGATAGTGATTCTGATCAATCTAAAAGAATCGCAAGGCAACTCTGACTTTTATTTTACAGCTCAAATTCTTATATTTCAAATTATAAAAAAAAATACTAAGGAAAGAATCAAAGAAAGAAACATGGGCATTTAAAAAATATCTGTTTGATTAACATTAATATCTTTACAAATACTTTATGAAGTGATCTAAAAAAAAATTGATAAGGTTTGATTTCCCAACTAAAAACTCAATCAGTTAAAATTAGCTAAGTTAAGTAGTATTTCTAAAGTCCACTTCTTCCCCATACTACAAGTGAAAGAGAAAATGTAAAGACTACCATTAAAGCAGCCCAAGCGAGACTTACAATATCCATGTGAATTTTGTCCCCTATTTTTATGAATATGAAGGAATTATTCCATTATTGTTTACTAATAATAGTGAAATCAAGGGTACAGAGTCAAAAATTTTTTAGAACTATTTCTTAATTTAATGAACCAACCCCAAAAATTCCTAAAGAATTTTTACCCGGTTACTGAAAAGGGGGTTTGTAATAATTGCTAAGTACTAAGATATTTTTTTTAGTTTGTATACAAATTATATCTCGCTTTTCTGCCATTACGAATTTAGTTAGTATATTACCTCGCGCCCAAGTGGCTCCAATAGGAGTGTAAGGGAATCGAGACGTTTTGATAGCCCTTACACTCCTAATGCTTATTATTTAATAAAATAAGAATTTCCTTGAATTCGAGATACAAAGCTTTAGAGCCCACTAGATGCTTAGTAGATGTTTAGAATCAAGTACGTATCAAAAGACCCTAAGGGATTAGGATATTTCTGTGTTTTTTTTTTTAGAATAAGGCGACACCCGGATTTGAACTGGGGAATAAAGGATTTGCAGTCCTCCGCCTTACCACTCGGCCATGCCGCCAAAAAAAAATATATATGAAAAGATTTCCTTAATTCCCTTCCTACTAACAAAAAGCTTTTTTTCCATACCCCCCCAAAAATATGGACTTTCAAAAAAGTAAAAAGTCATAAGAAATTGGAACCATTAACTATTTTGGAATTCATGAACGAGTCTTGGATTTTGACTTCAAATCATGCTTCCCTAATGACATAAGAAAATCTAAGCAGTAACTAATAATTATTATTGTGTCTTTTCAATAAATTTTTTTCTTTTTCTCAATTTCGATTATAACAACAATTATGCCTATATGTAAACCCCGGAACCATAACAGAAATTACACAGAGCGTATCTATATATATGATATATAGAAGATATTAGGGCACGGATCTAAATTTAACGCTTTGCTTTACAATATAAATAAGCCTATGATTAAGAATTAAGATTTAAAATTTTACGAAATAGTACTAAAATGGATCTTGTCCCCGCAAATAGGTTTTTTTAACAAAAACCTATTAAGTAAAAAAAAAAACTCTATATTGTTTCTGATTATTCTTATCTCGGTAAAGGGATCAAATCCTGTCATCTCTTTATCCAATCAGAGTAATATTATAATAATGGTATAAATGGAATCGAATTAAAGAAATCGAATTAAGCAGCATAATTCTTTTAAACAGAATGTTTTATCAACCTCTTTACTCTTGTATCCATTGACAATTTCAATTTGAGTATGAATAGCAAATTTTATCTATTCCTCCTTTGATATGTATTTAATACATTCCATATATATGGAATGTATGTGTAAAATTTTATGCGATTTAGTAAACATAATATAAATTCCATCCGAGCTAGATCGATCTTTATTATTCACTAAAGAATGATCAAAAAGTGGGATTTTTAAACAAATGAGGAATTGGGTTAAAATGTTACGAGAGGGAAATGAACTGATGTCTACAATACCCGGGTTTAATCAGATACAATTTGAAGGATTTTGTCAGTTCATTGATCAGGGCTTACCGGAAGAGCTTTATAAGTTTCCAAAAATTGAAGATACAGATCAAGAAATTGAATTTCAATTATTTGTGGAAACATATCAATTGGTAGAACCCATGATAAAAGAAAAGGATGCTGTGTATAAATCACTTACATATTCTTCTGAATTATATGTATCCGCAGGATTAATTTTGAAAACCGGCCGGGAGATGCAAGAACAAACAATTTTGATTGGAAACATCCCTCTAATGAATTCCCTGGGAACTTTTCTAGTAAATGGAATATACAGAGTTGTGATCAATCAAATATTGCAAAGCCCCGGTATTTATTACCGGTCGGAATTGGACCATAATGGAATTTCGGTCTATACCGGCACGATAATATCAGATTGGGGAGGAAGATCAGAATTAGAGATTGATAGAAAAGCAAGGATATGGGCTCGTGTAAGTAGGAAACAGAAAATATCTATTCTAGTTCTATCATCAGCTATGGGTTCGAATCTAAAAGAAATTCTGGATAATGTTTGTTACCCGGAAATTTTCTTGTCTTTCTTGAATGATAAAGATAAAAAAATTTTTGGGTCAAAGGAAAATGCCATTTTGGAGTTTTATCAACAATTTGCTTGTGTAGGGGGGGACCCGGTATTTTCGGAATCTTTATGTAAAGAATTACAAAAAAAATTCTTTCAGCAAAAATGCGAATTAGGAAGGATTGGTCGACGAAATATGAACCGTCGACTGAATCTTGATATACCCCAAAACAATACGTTTTTGTTACCGCGTGATATATTGGCAGCTACGGATCACTTGATTGAAATGAAATTTGGAATGGGTACACTTGATGATATGAATCATTTGAAAAATAAACGTATTCGTTCTGTAGCAGATCTCTTACAAGATCAATTCGGATTGGCTCTGGTTCGTTTAGAAAATGTGGTTCGAGGAACTATATGTGGAGCAATTCGGCATAAATTAATACCGACTCCTCAGAATTTGGTAACTTCAACTCCATTAACAACGACTTATGAATCTTTTTTTGGATTACACCCATTATCTCAAGTTTTGGATCGAACTAATCCATTGACACAAATAGTTCATGGCCGAAAATTAAGTTATTTGGGCCCCGGGGGATTGACAGGGCGAACGGCTAGTTTTCGGATACGCGATATTCACCCTAGTTACTACGGGCGTATTTGCCCAATTGACACATCTGAAGGAATTAATGTTGGACTTATTGGATCCTTAGCAATTCATGCAAGAATTGGTCTTTTGGGGTCTCTAGAAAGTCCTTTTTATAAAATTTCTGAGAGATCAGCAATGGTACAGATGCTTTTTTTATCGCCAAGTATTGATGAATACTATATGGTATCTACAGGCAATTCTTTGGCACTAAATCAAGGTATTCAGGAAGAACAGGTTATTCCAGCTCGATACCGTCAAGAATTCCTGACTATTGCGTGGGAACAAGTTCATCTTCGAAGTATTTTTCCCTTCCAATATTTTTCTATTGGAGCTTCCCTCATTCCTTTTATCGAGCACAACGATGCAAATCGAGCTTTAATGAGTTCTAATATGCAACGTCAAGCAGTTCCGCTTTCTCAGTCCGAGAAATGCATTGTTGGAACCGGGTTAGAACGCCAAGCGGCCCTCGATTCTGGGGTTCTCGCTATAGCCGAACATGAGGGAAAGATCATTTATACCGATACTGATAAGATCATTTTTTTAGGTAATGGGCATATTCAAAGCATTCCATTAGTAATGTATCAACGTTCTAATAAAAATACTTGTATGCACCAAAACCCCCGGATTCTTCGGGGTAAATGCATTAAAAAGGGACAAATTTTAGCAGATGGGGCCGCTACAGTTGGAGGCGAACTAGCTTTGGGAAAAAACATATTAGTGGCTTATATGCCGTGGGAAGGCTACAATTTTGAAGATGCGGTCCTCATTAGTGAGCGTCTTGTATATGAAGATATTTATACTTCTTTTCACATACGGAAATATGAAATTCAAACTTATGTGACAAGTCAAGGACCCGAAAGGGTCACGAGCGAAATACCGCACTTAGAAGCCCATTTACTCCGCAATTTAGACAAAAATGGAATTGTGAGGTTGGGATCATGGGTAGAAACGGGGGATATTTTGGTAGGTAAATTAACACCCCAGATGGCAAAAGAATCTTCGTATGCCCCCGAAGATAGATTATTACGAGCCATACTTGGCATTCAGGTATCCACATCCAAAGAAACTTGTCTAAAACTCCCTATAGGTGGTAGGGGTCGAGTTATTGATGTGAGATGGATCCAGAAAAAAGGGGGCTCTAGTTATAACCCAGAAACAATTCATGTATATGTTTTACAGAAACGTAAAATAAAAGTTGGTGATAAAGTAGCCGGAAGACATGGAAATAAAGGTATCATTTCAAAA